ACTATAACCCCAAAAGAACTAGATTCCGTAAACAACATAGAGGAAGAATGAAGGGAATATCTTATCGAGGTAATCATATTTGTTTCGGTAAATATGCTCTTCAGGCACTTGAACCTGCTTGGATCACATCTAGACAAATCGAAGCAGGTCGACGAGCAATGACACGAAATGCACGCCGTGGTGGAAAAATATGGGTCCGTATATTTCCAGACAAACCAGTTACAGTAAGACCTGCTGAAACACGTATGGGTTCGGGGAAAGGATCCCCTGAATATTGGGTAGCTGTTGTTAAACCGGGGCGAATACTATATGAAATAGGTGGAGTAACCGAAAATATAGCTAGAAGGGCTATTTTAATAGCAGCATCTAAAATGCCTATACGAACTCAATTTATTATTTCGGGATAAAAATGTAGAACCGACAGAGATGAATCTTAGGGATGAAACAAAAACGCAGGTTTCTTTTTTTGGACAAACAATATTTCTTTTATTTTCTTCATCCTTTGCATTGGAAGAATAAACAAAAAATTTGATATGATTCAACCTCAGACCCATTTAAACGTAGCGGATAACAGCGGGGCTCGAGAATTGATGTGTATTCGAATCATAGGAGCTAGTAATCGTCGATATGCTCATATTGGTGACGTTATTGTTGCTGTGATTAAAGAAGCAGTACCAAATATGCCCCTAGAAAAATCAGAAGTAGTGAGAGCTGTAATTGTTCGTACCTGTAAAGAACTAAAACGTGACAGCGGTATGATAATACGATATGATGACAATGCTGCAGTTGTGATTGATCAAGAAGGAAATCCAAAAGGAACTCGAATTTTTGGGGCAATCCCCCGTGAATTGAGACAATTGAATTTTACTAAAATAGTTTCATTAGCTCCCGAGGTATTATAAAATAAAATGAGATCGTGATATCTTTGGGGTATTTGAAAGAAATAGATTAAGAACTAGATTAATTCGTAGATTGTGTCTCACGCATATACCTTGCAAAATTCCTATTCATAAATMAATAAAAAAAAAAAAAAAAGAAAAAAAACATGTTGATTATATCCAATTTTGAGACACCAATAATTTTAGTTCATCATGGGTAGAGACACTATTGCTGAGATAATAACCTCTATACGAAATGCTGATATGGATAGAAAAAGAGTTGTTCGCATAGCATCTACTAATATTACCGAAAATATTGTTAAAATACTTTTCCGAGAGGGTTTTATCGAAAACGTCAGAAAACATCGAGAAAAAAACAAATATTTTTTGGTTTTAACCCTTCGACATAGAAGGAATGGGAAAAGACCCTATAGAAATTTTTTAAATTTAAAACGGATCAGTAGACCCGGTTTACGAATCTATTCTAACTCTCAACGAATTCCTAGAATTTTAGGTGGGATGGGAATTGTAATTCTTTCTACTTCTCGGGGTATAATGACAGACCGGGAGGCTCGACTAGAACGAATCGGTGGAGAAATTTTGTGTTATATATGGTAATCCATTTAATATCCAAATGGGATCCGAAACCTCTTCCTATTTGTAAAAAAAAAAAGAAAGGGGGTGAGTTGTCTAATATCGTCTTTCCTCCATTAATTGATACTTCAGGGGGGCTTTACCTGAAATGAAAGAACAAAAATGGATTCATGAAGGTTTAATTACTGAATCGCTTCCCAATGGCATGTTCCGAGTTCGGTTAGATAATGAAGATCTGATTCTAGGTTACGTTTCAGGAAAGATCCGACGTAGTTTTATACGGATACTGCCAGGAGATAAAGTCAAAATTGAAGTAAGTCGTTATGATTCAACCAGAGGACGTATAATTTATCGACTCCGAAACAAGGATTCGAAAGATTAGGTCATTTTTATTCGATACGATTTGAGATGCAAAATTTCAAGAAACTTATTTTCTACCAAAAAAGAATTAAGATAAGGAATGACAAATATGAAAATAAGAGCTTCCGTTCGAAAAATTTGTGAAAAATGTCGACTAATCCGTAGGCGGGGGCGCATTATAGTAATTTGTTCCAACCCGAGACATAAACAAAGACAAGGATAATTAGACCCGCTAAAGGGCTCAATGTACAAATAAGAAATCTGTTTTGACATAAAATGGATATATCCATATATTTCTGATTCATATTTATGAGATGATACAATATGGCAAAAGCTATACCGAGAACTGGTTCACGTAGGAATGTACGTATTGGTTCACGTAAGAGTGCACGTAGAATACCAAAGGGAGTTATTCATGTTCAAGCAAGTTTCAATAATACCATAGTCACCGTTACAGATGTGCGGGGGCGGGTGGTTTCCTGGTCCTCGGCCGGTACTTGTGGATTCAAGGGTACGAGAAGAGGGACACCCTTTGCCGCTCAAACTGCCGCAGCAAATGCTATTCGTACAGTAGTAGATCAAGGTATGCAACGAGCAGAAGTCATGATAAAAGGTCCCGGTCTCGGAAGAGACGCAGCATTACGAGCTATTCGTAGAAGTGGTATACT